TCTTATATACCTTATTATATATAAATCTTATATACGTATAAGAATATCAATATAAATTGATCTTGTGTTCTAGAATCAAAGAAAGATATTGAAAATATCTCTTATATGTCTTATGTTGTGACTTCGAAAAAACTTTTCTGCGGAGGAAGGGAATAGTAATTTATTCCTATAGAATAACTAGGAACAAGAAGATTTAATCAGAAATATCGACAAATTTTTTCGTAGTCCAAAGAAATATGAAAATTCAAGAAAAAGTATATCTACTGTTCCAATTTCATCTATATCGAATTTTCATATCAGAATAGTAGATATAGTCATGATTCAATGGGTTAGGTCCACTTACTTTTTCTTTTGTTGATTTCTAATCGAAGCTTTACAATTGATTTAATTGTAATAATGTAAAGTAGGAAAATTTGGCGATTTAAGAGCCAATTTCTCATTATTCATTATAATATAATAAAAAAATCTTCAACTTTATAATTATAGAGTTTCTTACTTTTTTTATTACAAATAGCAACAATGTCTCTATTCTCCCTTCAAATAGGAATACTACCGATGGAGTCTTAGGAAAAAAGGCCAAAGCCCTTTATCGGATTTGAACCGATGACTTACGCCTTACCATGGCGTTACTCTACCGCTGAGTTAAAAGGGCCCATTTTATTCAATTCCTGAATGAGCCACTATGCGGACAAGATATATCTATGGAACTAGATTATAAATCAAATCTCTGTAAAGTAAATATAAATATATTATTAATAAGTATATGGAGTAGACTCATAGTAGCTCATTCATAAACAAGCAATTTGATTTACCTAGTGAGTATAGGCTAAACTAGTGAATATAAGTAAAAAAAAAAAAAAAATGGTTTATTGATATTGAATTTGATAAATATCAAGGCAATAAATTGTTTCAAGGCCGAACCAAATTCTTAGAAAAAAAATGTAATTTAATAATTTGTTGAGACCTATCCCTCTTCCCAGATTTCCAGATTTCTCATTTGTTAATTTTCTGATTTAGTGTGAGATAGAGATATGCCTATCCGTCTTAACAATGAGTTAATCAATGAATGAAAGCGGAAGAAATGGGGTTTAACCCTCTTTTCTGGCTTGCTGGTAGACCAATCATTCCCTGAAAGGATCTTTCGTATTATTTCTATTTTTCTATTCTATTTATATATTTTTTTATTTTATATAATTATATTTTTTTATTTTATATAATTATAATTGATAATATATAATTATAATTGATAATGGCGATTAGAATGAAGGATTCATGAATCTAAATGACGAATCAAAAAATTCTATGGAATCATGAAAGACGGAAAGATCTTTCGAATCTAGTCATAATATTTCGTTATATTGACAATTTCAAAAAACTGTTCATACTATGAGCATAGTATGCTGACGGTCGGGCAAATGTGCCCCCATCGTCTAGTGGTTCAGGACATCTCTCTTTCAAGGAGGCAGCGGGGATTCGACTTCCCCTGGGGGTAGGGTATTACGAAAGGAAGTTGATCATGGATTATTAATAAGTCTGGAATTGATTCTTCCTGGGTCGATGCCCGAGCGGTTAATGGGGACGGACTGTAAATTCGTTGGCAATATGTCTACGCTGGTTCAAATCCAGCTCGGCCCAATAATTCACTGATCCGCCATGAAATGATATAACCCCTTTGTTCTCTCGAAATATTTGATACGGAAAAAAGTCAAAATTTCTGATATATCTCTACCTATTATTTATTTGATTTGCTCCATTTTTTTTTCCCACAAATTATGATCTTGCTAATGATCTAGATTCATATCAGGATTTGTAAGTATAAAGTCTAAGAAAAAGAGTAATGTATGTAAAGAAAAAAAGACTCTTTTTTTCATTGAAAGATTTATTATCAATCGATTTTTATTTGAAATAACAAAAAGATGCCTAGTGCTCCGTGCCGTTATTGCTAAAGTTTATATCTATGTGGGTATCAATATACCGCTCGCGTCTCTGTTACAACGTGGTAATTCCAATCTAAAATCTAAATAGAAAGGGTTTGAATGAAATCATAAGAATATGTATGCTGTACACTTTACTTCATTTCTCTGGGATTGTAGTTCAATTGGTCAGAGCACCGCCCTGTCAAGGCGGAAGCTGCGGGTTCGAGCCCCGTCAGTCCCGACGGATCCAAATTCAATAATCCAATAAACAAAAATACATCAATTTCTCTCTCCATTTTCTGTGAAACGGGGACAAATAGCAGAATTTCATTCCAAAAAGGGGCCCCTCTTATTTATATTATTTATATTTTATATTTCTTTTTTTTTTTATTTATTTTCATTTTTCATCAAAGCAAATATGGGAATTTTCAGTTCTTCAACTAGTACCGATTGATAGAGACATATGTGGATTAGTACACTCATTGGTAGCGTCATATTCAGTATTCCAAGAATACCATACTGAGTTTGCTTTTTCGATTTCTCCCAATCCGTGTAATGAAATCGAATCGAGTACCATATCTTTCTCGGTAGTCCATACACAAATGGCATTTTTATTTGTACGATACAAAATAAAATACAAAATAAATTTGGATAGAATCTTTTTATTTTAATCTGAAAAGTCTCTTCTTTTTTGGCTCTGATTTTGTGTAACCTCAATTACTAATTTGAATTTGAAACAATTTATCTCATTCAAATTGCACACTGAAGTTTTGATATATTATATGCATCCCATTCCTAATCCAAGTAAAGAGAATATTAATAAAATAAAGAATAAAGATTAAATAAGGATTCCACCTCTCTTAGATTAGAGAGGCAATGAATAATCTTTTTTCTTTTTAATTTTAAGGGTTTCTGCCGAAGAAAGAAAACGTTAAAAAAGTGAATTGGGTAGAATATTCGATCTTTTTTTTATACTGTACTGGGACTTGTCTTTATCACACTTTTTTGTTTTCCAATAAGATTAGATCATTAAAAAAAAAGAGTTTAGAACGTAACTCCCCTTTCTCCATTTCGCTTCTATTGTTTCTTTGTTTAGGTTTGTTTGTAACCAGTCTAAGTCTAAAGACGGTTAGATGAGACTTCGTCAAATGGTTGTACAAGCAAGGCGATAGTTTTATAGAAAAAAAGAATGGAAAAGAATGATAAATAAAAATAAAGTAAAGAAATTATCGCTTGGACCAGGAATCTATTTTTGGATTCGGTATGGATAAACGATCTTTCTATGTTATACTATTAAATTCTCGACGATAAATCGATTTGATAGCTCAGATATTGTTATTCATGATATTGATCCGATTCGATATCATCGAGATGGAATTCATCCCATTGAATTTAGAGGCGAAAGATTTATCATCTCTATGGGATTAAATCCCGAGTTATTGTGAAGTAAAGAAAAACGAAACGGTGAGATTATGGAAGTCAATATTCTCGCATTTATTGCTACTGCACTGTTCATTCTTGTTCCTACTGCCTTTTTGCTTATAATTTACGTAAAAACTATTAGTCAAAGTGATTAATTTGAATGAAACTTGACTTCTTAGTTCTTATTAATATCAATGATTGAAGAAAAAAAAATGAAAAGGATTCCAATTTCGCGTCTTAGATGAAATGAGCGGACTAGAATCAGCAGTATTCTATGAGATCCGATAGTATGGTAGAAAGAAATATATATATTTCTTTCTACCATACTATCTATTTTTGTTATTCTAGTGTATAAAGTCGTACTGTATAAAAATATAGGCTTAATATAGATCAATCTATAATACCATCTTCATATCCATATATCTAGATCAATTATCTATATGTAATGTACATAAGGCCCCAATTCCATTTCTTTTCTTCATCTATTTGATTTGTATTGATTCCAATTAATCTGAAATAGTCGAAAGGCAACTCTTACGATTCTAATTCCTAGATTTCTGATTATTTTCAATATAAATCTCGGCATCTACCGAAAAAAGAAAATCAATGAAAAGGAAAAATAATAGTCTGGGCATATATTAATAAAAGAAAATCAAGAAATCTTTTTTTAGCATTCCGAAGAAGAAGTAATTGATTGAGCAGTTAACAGATCATCCAAGGCAAGGAGTTCTATAAAAACTTTTTCGGATGCCGACGAAAGGGATTAGTAAACCTCGCCAATTTTTTTAATCTTTTGAATCTTTGAATCATGATATGAAATGAGTCAAGTCAATAAAGTATAGCATAAATCCAATTTCGAAAATAATAAAACAAATACGAAACTAAGCACTAAGTGCGCAATATGTGACTTGTCGAAGAAGATATCTTAGATTAAAAGAAAAGGGTATTATTCATATATTATTCATATATTATTCATAGAGTACATTACTCCACTCGAATCCAATATAATGAAGATCCTTTTAATTCATTTAATTCAATTTAAATAGTTAAATTCAAAAAGTCTTTGCAGAACGAGCTATAAAAGAATTGATACAGTTTGATTTCTCAACTCAATTAGTAGTACCCCTAGAGGCCACTTCTTCCCCATACTACGAGTGAAAGAGAAAATGTAAAGACTACCATTAAAGCAGCCCAAGCGAGACTTACTATATCCATGTGAATTATGTCCCCTATCTCTATGAATATGAAGGAATTTTTCCATTATTCTTCACTAATAATAGTAGAATCGTTGGCACAGAGTCAAAAAAAAAAAGGATTCTGTCCAATACCATTGATGAAAGAATCCAAGAAATCCAATTAATTATAAGAAATTCTTATATGATTGCTAGTATAATTGGGAAAGATTAAGCACAAACAAACTAGGGGCGACACCCTTCGAAATATCAAGAAAATCTTACTAAGATGTAAGACTAATAAGACCTAGTCTTTCTTTTGTTGTTCTTCATTAAGTCAAAAGTATAAAAATCTAGAATCAAGATGGATCACTATCTATTCCATACCCCTATTTTTTTTTTACATAGCCCTTTCCATTTGATCTAATCCTTACTGTCTCCCGATTTTCTCTGTAAAACAATCGGAAGACAGCCTATTCCATTCTTGACTAGGAGTTATCTAAACCTAAAAGGTTTAGTTTCTTTTTGTACTTTATATAAAAATAGAAAAGTCAAAATGTATGTAAAAAATGGAATAGATATGTATAAGTAAAAGCAATTATCCATTCAATCGATATTAGATTGATTGGATTCCTGAGTACTCAGGAATTTTCATGAGTTTGTATACAAAGTATCTTCCGCCCTTTCCACAACTACTAATTAGATTCCCTGTCCCGCTATCCAATCTAATTCAATCAAGACCCAGTCAGTAGACATTGCATTAGTAGTGGACGTACTATTATATCAAGATTTACAGATTCCCTTTCATTACTATAAACTTTCTTTGAATCCTAAAGAATTTACAGTACTTTAGAGAAAAGAACCTTCAGATGTTTAGAATCAAGGGAGTATCAAGAGTCCTCTTCCTCCGCGTTCGTCTGTTGGGGACAAATTCGCCAAGTTATATCAGCAAAATGGAATACGGTATTTCGCGTCTTTTGTTGATCAGGCGACACCCGGATTTGAACTGGGGAAAAAGGATTTGCAGTCCCCCGCCTTACCACTCGGCCATGCCGCCAAAGCGATACAAAATAAAATAGACGAAAATATTCCCCCCTCCCTTTGCATCTTAAATCCCATTTTTTTGAATCTTAATCCCTTTCCTAAAAGAAAAGAAATCCTTCCTTTTTTGGATTGGATCTATCTTTTCGATTCATTTTTTATAGTATCTTAAAACATAAATTAGCTAAAGGCTTTCCCCTTTTGAACTTTTGAAATAAAAAACCAAATGTGAATTTTCAGTCCCAAAAGCTAAAATTCAGGACAAATTGGAACCATTAACTATTGAATGTGAATTCATGAACGATTCTTGGATTTGAATCTACAATTGTATTTCCCTAATGATAGAAGAAAATCGAAATTGATACGTAAGGAACCAGCATTAATTCTGTTCAATAAAAAAAATCCTTCTCAATTTCAATTATAACAACAATTATGAGTATATGTAAACCCCAGAACATAAATTCTTACACAGATAGCTAATATGTTTAATAAGCCTTCTTATGTTATGCGCTTAAATCGTATTATACGAACTTTATTAAAATAAAAAATAGATAGAAATCTATCTCTTCTATGCGAATCATTTTTTTTTTTTTTGAGCTTAACAATGAAATTCACGAAAAAAGCTACGTGCTAAAAAAATCAACTTTATATTGTTTCTGATGATTGGGTCTTTAGCTCATCGAACAGATCAAATCCCGAATCCAGTTATTTTACTGGTATCCAATTTACTGGTATCCAATCGTATTGGAATATGTAATATCATAATAGTGGTAGAAATTGAATCACTTTTTGTTTCGCTATTCTATACAAAACTCCATACGTCTAAGTTAAGTGAAATTTCTCAATTTCTTTCCAATTGTATCTGTTGCAAATTCCAATTTGAATATAAAATTCTCTTTATTCCTCCGTTCATACTCATACGTATTTCATACATTCCATATCCATATACCATATATGGAGTTAGATAAAATTTTATGTGATTCTGTAAATAAAATAGAAATTCCATCATTGCTAGATCGATCCATCTAATTGGATGAAGAACGATCCAATAATGATGGAATTTTTTTTTCAATAACTGGGAAATTCAAAATGCTCGGGGATGGAAATGAGGGAATGTCTACAATACCTGGATTTAATCAGATACAATTTGAAGGATTTTGTAGGTTCATTGATCAGGGCTTAACAGAAGAGCTTTATAAGTTTCCAAAAATGGAAGATACAGATCAAGAAATTGAATTTCAATTATTTGTGGAAACATATCAATTAGTAGAGCCGTTGATAAAAGAAAGAGATGCTGTATATGAATCACTCACATATTCTTCTGAATTATATGTATCCGCGGGATTAATTTGGAAAACCAGTAGGTATATGCAAGAACAAACAATTTTTATTGGAAACATTCCTATAATGAATTCCCTGGGAACTTCTATAGTAAACGGAATATACAGAATTGTGATCAATCAAATATTGCAAAGCCCCGGTATCTATTACCGGTCAGAATTGGACCATAACGGAATTTCGGTCTATACTGGCACCATAATATCAGATTGGGGAGGAAGGGTAGAATTAGAGATTGATAGAAAAGCAAGGATATGGGCTCGTGTGAGTAGGAAACAGAAAATATCTATTCTAGTTCTATCATCAGCTATGGGTTCGAATCTAAGAGAAATTCTAGAGAATGTGTGCTACCCTGAAATTTTCTTGTCTTTCCTGAATGATAAGGAGAAACAAAAAATTGGGTCAAAGGAAAATGCCATTTTGGAGTTTTATCAACAATTTACTTGCGTAGGCGGGGATCCGGTATTTTCTGAATCCTTATGTAAAGAATTACAAAAGAAATTCTTTCAACAAAGATGTGAATTAGGAAGGATTGGGCGACTAAATATGAACCGGAGACTGAATCTTGATATACCCCATAACAATACATTTTTGTTACCACGAGATATATT